TAGAAGATTTTGATTTTTTTTGAAATACGGGACTATATGAATCAGGGAAAAACTCCATGAAAGGAACATTAATGATTCATATAAATCACTTAGTGGAAAATGTCCCGAATAAACCCAACGAGTAACTAATAATCCTGTTATACAGGAAAAAGTCATTATCATCCCCTTTTCGGATGAATCATATAGTTTTACGATTTCATCGACTAAAAAAGTTATGAAATGAATTGTAATTACAATTGAAACAATCGAAAAAGAAATATGAGTTAATATATGCTCTAAAGTTGAAAATATCATAATTTTTTTTTAAGGAGTCCCATAATTATAAAAAGGAAATCGGAAATTGAATTCATTATAGGATCTATTTACTTTTTTTAGGAGATGACATGCCGCCACTCGGACTCGAACCGAGATGCTCTAGCACTGCTTCCTAAGAGCAGCGTGTCTACCAATTTCACCATAGCGGCTTGTCTTGAATTCATAATACCCTATGAATAAGCAATCGTCTAGATTTAAGAATTAAATTGTTGCAATATTTTTTAGGAAAGATTCAAATTGATGAATAAAAATTAGTTCAAATAGGTATTTGAAGGTTCATTATTTGAATTTAGGCTCTTAGTTTTAGTGTGTATTTTAGACTCTCCTCGACTTGAACTCTTGGAAAACTAGATAGTCCAACTATGAATTAAGGGATAGAACCCCCCCCAAAAAAAACATTTTTGTTTTGTTTTAATGAACTGTTTTTGATTTATTTGATTTCAAACATCGAAACCAAAAAATCCATTTTATCAATGAACAAAAAAATTTTGGATCAGTAAAAATTGACACATATTTATCCAATAAAATTTGTTAAGTGTTTTTGAGTGGATTGATGGCAATAAATATACAGGAATCTATATAGGAATTCATAGAAAATCCAAAAAGAAGAAAGTTGCACAAAAAGGTTTAGAATTTTAATCAATTAGTTTCAATGATTTTGATTTTTTACTCGCCTTTCTATAGAGAAAACGTGGATCTAGAGAAAAAAGAAAACCTTATATTCTTATATTATTGCTTATATTATTGTAAGAAACAGGCTGATGGGGAAAATAATACTCCCCACCTTGGAAATGAGAAAATATACTAAAAAGACAATTACGTATCTTATGTTTTTTTGTCAAAAAAAAAGGATTCTTTTTTTTTTTTGAATTCAGTACGGTAAAGAGAAAAATCCTTATTCTAATTCTAAGAGCGAAACAAATTCCATTTCCTATTGATTAACTCAACAGGGAATGGAAGGCGGGAATTTTATTTTTGAAACGAAATGAGTCAATTTTTGAGTCAAACCGATTCAGATTATTGTAACATGTTATGTTTTATTACTTATTTTATTTGTTTGTTGCACAAAAAAACTTTTGGAATTCCCGGTAGAAATAGATTTCCCTAAGGAAAACGCTTTTAACGCTGCCCAATACCCCTTCTTTTTCCAAAAATTTTTACGAATACGCTTTTTTGATGCAGAAGTACGTTTTTTTGGAACTGCCATTTAAATAAAAATTAAGAGATTACTCATTGGTATAGCTGGATGTGAAAGACATCTATTGTTCAAAAGAAATTTGCGCTTTGCCAATTCATTATGTATTTCTTTTCTAGATAATATTTTTGATTCTAAAATCAAAAAGAATACATAAGATGCGTGAAAGATATGGGAAAATAGCATAAACTATTTTTATTACTAAAAAAAAAAGAATATTCTTTTTTTTTTAGTAACTTGTCAAATTCGCGAAAAATATGCCTAATTTAACTTGAATTTGAAAGTTCGAAGGAGACTAGTAATTAATCTGCTTTTTTCATATGATTTGACCAATTGTAACTTCTTGATTTGAATATTTGAAGTATTTAGCAGAAACTTCTAAAGAATAAGTATAAAAAGAAATAAAAATTCAAAAATTCTATTTCTATTTAAGTTATTAAGTTAGTGCATATCTTTATTTTTTTATTGACTCCTTTCAAAAAGAGGTAAGATCCGGTGAATCGGAAACAATTAATATTAATTAAGAATTAAAAAACTTTTTTTATGGAACAGACATATCAATATGCGTGGATCATACCTTTCCTTCCACTTCCAGTTCCTATGTTAATAGGAGTGGGACTTCTTCTTTTTCCGACAGCAACAAAAAATCTCCGTCGTATGTGGGCTTTTTCGAGTATTTTATTGTTAAGTATAGTCATGATTTTTTCAACTAATCTGTCTATTCAGCAAATAAAAAGTAGTTCTATCTATCAATATGTATGGTCTTGGACCCTCGATAATGATTTTTCTTTAGAATTCGGCTACTTGATCGATCCACTTACTTCTATTATGTCAATGTTAATCACTACTGTTGGAATTATGGTTCTTATTTATAGTGATAATTATATGGCTCACGATCAAGGATACTTGAGATTTTTTGCTTATATGAGTTTTTTCAGTACTTCGATGTTGGGATTAGTTACTAGTTCTAATTTGATACAAATTTATATT